TCTTGGCTGAGTCATTACTTATATACATAGAATATACATAGAAAATATATTTAATTAAGTTATTCTATTCTAGATTATAGAACTTACATATACATAAGTAGGCAGCTAGTCACTCGTTTCTAAACGCGATATGTATGGTTTGTTTACCTTAAACCTCCATTTTTTGAGTAGCTAAAGCACGTCCTGAACAGATCCTTTGAATTACCTATTATTTATATTTCCTCCGCTAATTAAAAATATAAAAAATTTATCTTTTATATTTTATATTAAGAATAAAAAAATTCGAACGGATTTTTTTATAGTTTTCTAGTTTATAGATTTAATATCGAATGGTTTGAATGAATTATTAAAAAAAACGAAATGAAAAAAAAATTGGATGTAATCATGTAAGACGGAAAGACCCCTTGAATCTAAGAATATAATTATTGTTATTTAAATTTTAATATATATTAGATTCGATTATATTGACAATTTCAAAAAAACTGTTCATACTATGAACATAGTATGATGGCAGTTGGGTACGTATGCCCCCATCGTCTAGCGGTTCAGGACTCCTCTCTTTCAAGGAGGCGGCGGGGATTCGACTTCCCCTGGGGGTAAGGTACTACAAAAGGAAGTTGATCGTGGATTATCAATAAGCCTACTAATCAATTAATCAATAAACCTATAATTGAATAGATTCTTCCTGGGTCGATGCCCGAGCGGTTAATGGGGACGGACTGTAAATTCGTTGGCAATATGTCTACGCTGGTTCAAATCCAGCTCGGCCCAAAAGCTCTCTCATCCACTATTGAGATGAAGATATTTGTCCTTCCGAAACGGCCGACATGCAGAATAAAAGAGTCGATTTTTCTGTTTTTCTTTTGTTATGGGAAATTAAAATAATGATCTAGATCTAGATTCATCCTATGGGATAATTTAAACTAAAGAAAATTGACTCGTAATTCGTGTTGTTCTCACTCAAGTACATATATACAGAGATCCGTATATCACTAATAACTCCCTTCTATATCTATATTATAAGTTAAAGGATATTGTATACCTTAGTTCCTTGGGATTGTAGTTCAATTGGTTAGAGCACCGCCCTGTCAAGGCGGAAGCTGCGGGTTCGAGCCCCGTCAGTCCCGACGGATCCAATAACCAAAGATCAAACAAGTATCTCATGTTTCTTTTTAGACCCCGTGTAATGTAATAAGAAAAAAATTAAATTTAGACTCGAATTTAAGTTCTACCAAAAAAAGAGCAAACACTAAAAAAAAATGACAAAAAAAAGAAAGGTATTTTAGAACTTAACCCCTTGTAGTCTGTTTTTCATATATTATTTTTTTTTTAACCGATGGAAGTCTAAAAGAAAAAGAAACGTGGTCAGACTTCGTTAGATGATTTATTGTACAAAGAAAATATTTAAAAAGAATGATATCTTGATTCGATCACGAATTCTACAATATATTTTTTTTCAGTATGGATAAAAGATTATCCTATGTTATACTATTCAATTTGCGACGGCGAGTTTATATGATAGTTCATATATTGTTATTCATGATATTAATCCTATTCAATATCATCAAAATGGAATACATTCCATATGAATTTACAGGTGACATTTTGATCATCTCTAGGGGATTAAATCCCGAGTTATTTCGAACTAAAAAAACGATGAAATTATGGAAGTCAATATTCTTGCATTTATTGCTACTGCGCTCTTCATTCTAGTTCCTACTGCTTTTCTACTTATCATTTATGTAAAAACGGTCAGCCAAAATGATTAGTTTGACTGAAAATTGACTTCTTCGTTCTTTATCGCAGGCTAGAATCATCAGTATTTGATTCGATTTAGTAGTAGTATGGTAGAAAGAAAGAAAATTTTCTTTCTACCATACGATTTTTTAGTTATTATATTAGTATTAGATTTTTCGTTTTTTTTTTTGTCGTGTATAAAAAAAAAAGACTTAAAATTTTTAATATTGACTAATCTAAAATATGTATCCTATATATGTTATGTACATATTGATCCTAATTCTATTGTTTTGCTACATCTATTTGATCGATTTGTATTGATAGTGATTCGGATCAATCTAAAATAATCGAAAGGCAACTCTTACTTTTATTTTACAGTTCAAATTCTTAATATTTCAAAAAAATACTAGTATCCGCCGAAAGAATCAAAGAAAGAAACATGGGCATTTTAAAAATATCTGTTTGATTAACATTAGTATCTTTAAAAATACTTTATGGAGTGATCTAAAAAACAATTGATAAGGTTTTATTCCCTAACTAAAAACTTAATTAGTTAAAATTAGCTAAGTTAAGTCGTATTTCTAGAGTCCACTTCTTCCCCATACTACAAGTGAAAGAGAAAATGTAAAGACTACCATTAAAGCAGCCCAAGCGAGACTTACAATATCCATGTGAATTTTGTCCCCTATTTCTATGAATATGAAGGAATTATTCCATTATTGTTTACTAATAATAGTGAAATCAAGGGTACAGAGTCAAAAATTTTGGAGAACTATTTCTTAATTTAATGAACCAACCCCAAAAATTCACGTACATATAAAAAATTCCTACATGATTTTTAACCGGTTACTGAAAAGAGGTTTTGTCATAATTGAATACCTAAGTACTAAGAGATTTTTTTTGTTTGTATACAAATTATATCCCGCTTTTCTGCCATTACTAACTACTAATTAAGTTAGTATATTACCTCGCACCGAAGTGGCTCCAATAGGAGTGTAAGGGCTATCAAAACGTCTCGATTCCCTTACACTCCTACCTAATTTAATAAAAATTTCCTTGAATTCGAGATACAAAGCTTTAGATTAGAGCCCACTAGATGCTTAGAATCAAGTACGTATCAAGAGACCCTACGGGATTAGGATATTTCTTGTTTTTTTATCAGACGACACCCGGATTTGAACCGGGGAATAAAGGATTTGCAGTCCTCCGCCTTACCGCTCGGCCATGCCGCCAAAACAAAATGAAAAGATTCCCTTTTAGGGATGGATTAATTAACTTTTTTATTGTACGTGCATTTTGAATCCCATTTCCTTAATTCCCTTCCTACTAACAAAAAGCTTTGATTTTTTTTATCCATACCCAAAATATGGGCTTTCAAAAAAGTCATAATAAATTGGAACCATTACCTATTTTGGAATTCATGAACGAGTCTTGGATTCTGACTTCAAATCATGTTTCCCTAATGACATAATAAAATCTAAACAGTAACTAATAATTATTATTATTGTATCTTTTCAATAAAAGAAAATTTTTATTTCGATTTTCCTTTTTTTCTTTTTCTCAATTTCAATTATAACAAAAATTATGCCTATATGTAAACCCCGGAACCATAATAGAAATTACACAGAGCGTATCTTATATACGATATATAGAAGATATTGGGGCACGGATCTAAATTTAACGCTTTGCTTTACAATATAAAATAAGCCTATATTAAGAATTTTACGAAATAGTACTAAAATAGATCTTGTCTCCGCAAATAGGTTTTTTAAATAAAAACCTATTAAGTAAAAAAAAAACTCTATACTGTTTCTGATTATTCTTATCTCAGTATAAGGGGTCAAATCTTGTCATCTCTTTATCCAATCGGAGTAATATTATAATTATAAGAATGGTAGAAATGGAATCGAATTAAAGAAATCGAATTAAGCAGCATAATTCTTTTAAACAGAATGTTTTATCCACCTCTTTAATCTTGTATCCGTTGCAAATTGAAATTTGAGTATGAGTAGCAAATTTTCTCTATTCCTCCTTTCATACGTATTTCATACATTCCATATATATATGGGATGTATGTGTAAAATTTTATGTGATTTAGTAAACAGAATATAAATTCCATCCGAGCTAGATCGATCTTTATCTTTATTATTTAATAAAGAATGATCCAAAGGTGGGATTTTTAAACAAAAGAGGAATTGGGTTTAAATGTTACGAGAGGGAAATGAACTGATGTCTACAATACCCGGGTTTAATCAGATACAATTTGAAGGATTTTCTCAGTTCATTGATCAGGGCTTACCGGAAGAGCTTTATAAGTTTCCAACAATTGAAGATACAGATCAAGAAATGGCATTTCTATTATTTGTGGAAAAATATCAATTGGTAGAACCCGTGATAAAAGAAAAGGATGCTGTGTATAAATCACTTACATATTCTTCTGAATTATATGTATCCGCAGGATTAATTGGGAAAACCGGCCGGGAGATGCAAGAACAAACAATTTTGCTTGGAAACATCCCTCTAATGAATTCCCTGGGAACTTTTATAGTAAATGGAATATACAGAATTGTGATCAATCAAATATTGCAAAGCCCTGGTATTTATTACCGTTCGGAATTGGACCATAACGGAATTTCGGTCTATACTGGCACCATAATATCAGATTGGGGAGGAAGATCAGAATTAGAGATTGATAGAAAAGCAAGGATATGGGCTCGTGTGAGTAGGAAACAGAAAATATCTATTCTAGTTCTATCATCAGCTATGGGTTCGAATCTAAAAGAAATTCTGTATAATGTTTGTTACCCGGAAATTTTCTTGTCTTTCTTGAATGATAAAGATAAAAAAATTTTTGAGTCAAAGGAAAATGCTATTTTGGAGTTTTATCAACAATTTGCTTGTGTAGGGGGAGACCCGGTATTTTCGGAATCTTTATGTAAAGAATTAAAAAAAAAATTCTTTCAGCAAAAATGCGAATTAGGAAGGATTGGTCGGCTAAATATGAACCGTCGACTGAATCTTGATATACCCCAAAACAATACGTTTTTGTTACCGCGCGATATATTGGCAGCTACGGATCACCTGATTGGAATGAAATTTGGAATGGGTACACTTGATGATATGAATCATTTGAAAAATAAACGTATTCGCTCTGTAGCAGATCTCTTACAAGATCAATTCGGATTGGCTCTGGTTCGTTTAGAAAATGTGGTTCGAGGAACTATATGTGGAGAAATTCGGCATAAATTAATACCGACTCCTCA